GAAAGGATAGTGTAATAAAGCATCAATACTAATTTGATTGATCTATAATTAGATGAATTTGTTCATAGAACAAAAAAATCAAGAGCCCCGAGTCAATAAAGACTGAGAAAATTTACTCACGAACACATTTCATTTTCATTGGGAGCTCCATTGTCGAATTCAGGCCTAACCATTAATTGAGAAGCGATGGGAACGACGGAACCTGTGGATGCATAAGATTCTATTGAAAACGAATCCTAATGATTCCCTGGGTAGGATGGCGGAACAAACCCGGGACCAATCCACTTTTATTCTGAGAGGTCCTGTCATGGGATAACCCTACAATTGAAATAGATATTGAAAGAGTAAATATCCGTTCGCGAAAGTTTTTATTTTATTAGATTTCAAAATCTTTGTCGATCCGATATGATAATAAAAAAGACAAAACCAAATAAAGACTCGTTATAAAAAAATTACATTATATTATCTAAAATATCATTAAATACATCTATATTATTTTATAATTGTTTCATTCGCGAGGAGCTGGATGAGAAGAAACTCTCATGTCCGGTTCTGTAGTAGAGATGGAATTAATTGAGAAACAACCATCAACTATAACCCCAAAAGAACCAGATTCCGTAAACAACATAGAGGAAGAATGAAAGGAATATCTTATAGAGGTAATCGTATTTGCTTCGGTAGATATGCTCTTCAGGCACTTGAACCCGCGTGGATCACATCTAGACAAATAGAAGCAGGGCGGCGAGCAATGACACGAAATGTGCGCCGCGGTGGAAAAATATGGGTACGTATATTTCCAGACAAACCAGTTACAGTAAGACCCGCGGAAACGCGTATGGGTTCAGGGAAAGGATCTCCTGAATATTGGGTAGCTATCGTTAAACCGGGTAGAATACTTTATGAAATGGGCGGAGTAGCAGAAAATGTAGCCAGAAGGGCTATTTCAATAGCGGGATCCAAAATGCCTATACGAACTCAATTAATTATTTCAGGATAGGAATGTAGAACCAAAGGAAAGAAGTCTTTGGAATGAAAAAAAAAAAACACTTGTAGGTTTCTTTTTTTTTTTATTTATTTTGGACAAACAATATCTCTTTTTTTTTTTACTTCGCCCCTTTGCATCAAAAGAGCAAATAAAAAAAAATGATATGATTCAACCTCAAACCCATTTAAATGTAGCGGACAACAGCGGGGCCCGAGAATTGATGTGTATTCGAATCATAGGAGCTAGTAATCGACGATATGCTCATATTGGTGACGTTATTGTTGCTGTAATCAAGGAAGCAATACCAAATACACCTTTAGAAAAATCTGAAGTGATCAGAGCTGTAATTGTACGTACTTGTAAAGAACTCAAACGTGACAATGCTATGATACTACGATATGATGACAATGCTGCGGTTGTTATTGATCAAGAAGGAAATCCCAAAGGAACTAGAATTTTTGGTGCGATCGCGCGGGAATTGAGACAGTTAAATTTCACTAAAATAGTTTCATTAGCACCTGAAGTACTATAAGTATAATAAAGATGAGACCCTAATATAGTTATAGCATTTGAATAAAATATGGATAAAATAGATAAAATTAGATAAAATGAATTAGTAGATTTTTCTCACGCATATATCTTTAACAATTCATAAAAAAAATATATAAAGAAAAAAAAACATGTTGATCATATCAAAATTCGGGGGCAACAATAATTTTAGTTTATCATGGGTAAAGACACTATTGCTGATATAATAACTTCTATACGAAACGCTGACATGAATAGAAAAGGAACGGTTCGAATACCATCTACTAACATCACCGAAAACCTTGTTAAAATACTGTTAAGAGAAGGTTTTATTGAAAACGTGAGGAAACATCAGGAAAGCAACAAATATTTTTTGGTTTTAACCCTACGACATAGAAGGAATAGGAAAGGGCCATATAAAACTGTTTTAAATTTAAAACGGATCAGTCGACCCGGTCTACGAATCTATTCGAACTATCAACGAATTCCTAGAATTTTAGGCGGGATGGGAATTGTAATTCTTTCCACTTCTCGGGGTATAATAACGGACAGAGAGGCCCGACTAGAAGGAATTGGCGGAGAAATCTTATGTTATATATGGTAAGCTTTCTTATATCCAACTTAGATATGGAACTCTCCTATTAATTTGTGAAAAAAAAATGGGTTTCTAATATAACTCTCCTACTACATTAGTTAATACTTCAAAGAGGTTTTGTTTTACCTGGAATAAAAGGAAAAAAAATGGATTCATGGAGATTGAATTACTGAATCACTTCCGAATGGTATACTTAAGATTCGATTAGATAATGAAGATCGGATTCTAGGTTATGGTTCAGGAAGGATTCGGCGTAGTTTTATACGTATATTACTGGAAGATAGAATAAAGATTTAAATAAGTCGTTATGATTCAACCAAAGGGCATATAATTTATAGACTCTGAAACAAGGATTCAAACGATTAGTTGATTTATTTTTTCAACTTCAATAT